AAATATCCATTAACCATAGTCTACAAAATATAGACGCCTCGCTCAGTCGATTCATTAGAATTTCGAATTTCTTGAGTTAATCCGGTATAGTATAAATAGAAAATCAGAAAAAGAAGAGAACATTGTTTTTGCAAATATGAATAGAATTTTTTAACAGTTTTTGTAAGAAAACAAATTTCTCTTTATCCCCCCAGCCTAGAAGGAAAGATCCTGCTTTTACTTTACTATGATGAAAAATTTTAGATTTTTATCGCTTTCTAATTAGAATTTCTTGGTTGTACCTACCCAATAATCTAATATGAATGATTTACTATTCACTCGGTTTTCGGTTTTTAGGTCATAATCATTATGTAGGAGAGATGGCCGAGTGGTTGAAGGCGTAGCATTGGAACTGCTATGTAGGCTTTTGCTTACCGAGGGTTCGAATCCCTCTCTTTCCGTACCTTCACCTAATTCCCTAATTCACCGATCTTACTAACCACAATAGATCAAATAGCAATGGATACCACTATTCCAACAGTTAGACCTTTCTTTGATATGGATTCTTTATTCCTAATGGCTGTGGTACGGAAAATACTGGTAAAGAAAAGAGTAGACAAGGAATGAAAATCTCCCTCTCGGTCTATGATACCTAAATGGAAGAAAAATCCGGATCAAACCCTTATTTATCTTAACCTTAGGTTAATTTACTTCGCCGAAAGGGAGCAAAATTGTTCGAACCCCTATTCTTATTAGTCTTTATTTTCTTTTTGTTAGGTTTAAGTCTGACGAGAATAATATTCTACAACTAGCAATTCATTTATTTTCAAACCCACCCATTTACTATCTATTATTTGATTGACTAATCCTTTATATTGGAATGGTTGAAGAGTCAAATGGTTTGGCAATTCCTCATGAGGGGATGAATCGAGAGAATTTTGAATCAGAGCTCTAGATTTTTGTTCATCCCTCGCCGCAATAGTATCTCGGGGTTTGCAGCGATAACTTGGTATATCTACTATACGACCATTGACTAAAATATGTCTATGGTTAACTAATTGGCGAGCTCCCGGAATAGTCGGAGCCATACCCAACCGAAAAAGGATGTTATCCAAGCGCATTTCAAGTAATTGTAGTAAAACCTGACCTGTTGACCCTTTTGCCTTTCCGGCGATACGAACGTATTTAAGTAATTGTCGTTCTGTAAGACCATAATGAAAACGCAATTTTTGTTTTTCTTCTAGGCGAATACGATATTGGGATTTTTTCCCGGAACGCAATTGGTTTCTAAGATCACTTCCAGCTCTGGGCCTTTTATTAGTTAGTCCCGGTAAAGCCCCCAGGCGGCGTATTTTTTTGAAACGAGGACCTCGGTAACGCGACATAAAGACTCCTTCTTCTTATTTATATTTAATTATTAATTCTTATTGATGAAATTTCATTCTACAGAATAAACCTAAACTAAAAATGAACTAAATTCTAAATAAAGCGAAATTTACTGAAGTATTATTCTATATAAAGAATAATGAGATGAGTTGGATAAATAGCCAGATCTTTCTATTCTATATATAGAAAAAGAAAAGGATTCTTTTCGTGACATAGTTGGAAGTTCCTATAACATAATAAATCAATTACTTTTGCCAGAAGAGGAAGACATTTTTTTTTCAATATTCTTTGATTTCAAAGGTGCATTATCAATCATGTAAAACATTGAATAAAATAAATAGAGAAAAGCCGACTATCGGAATCGAACCGATGACCATCGCATTACAAATGCGATGCTCTAACCTCTGAGCTAAGCAGGCTCACATAACAGAAATTCGACATGCATAGGAATTCAACAAACTCTTAGAATCTTTGGTATTAACTATTATACTATTTGAATTCTTAGCTATTCATGTTCGCTATTCATAATTAATATGAATATATTAAAGAATAGAATATATAATTTCAAATAACTGTTAAATATTATAGAACATAACGATTAATCTAGCGATATATAATTTCAATTTTTTTATCACAATTAAATATTATTTTTTTATTATTAAAAAAAAAAAAAAAAAAAAAGAATCGACCGTTTAAGTATTCTCAATTTCATGGGAAAACGAGTGGAACAGAGACAGATGTATAGGGTATGTATCCACCTATATTGAATTGCGGATACAGAAACGATAAAATCGTTTTTGATTGGACCAAATATGAGCCCCCTATAGAAGATGAAAGAAAATAGACAAGAAATCAAAGACAAAGAGGAGAAAACACTTTTTCGAGACAGGAATCGGGATCTATCTAATGAATTCAACGGTTCCGGTATAAATGAAAGAAAAAAGGGAAGGAGATCACAATGAGATTTTAATCTCAAAAAGGGGGATATGGCGAAATTGGTAGACGCTACGGACTTAATTGGATTGAGCCTTGGTATGGAAACTTACTAAGTGATAACTTTCAAATTCAGAGAAACCCTGGAATTAATAAAAAAGGGCAATCCTGAGCCAAATCACGTTTTCCGAAAACAAACAAA